CCTTTTCATAAAAAAATGCGGATATGTAAAAATCACATAGTCTTTTTTTTTTTTTTCCTAGTAATCTTTTATGTAATTCTTACAAAAAAAAAAAAAAAATTGATTTTTCACTAGTAATTTGGTCATATCATTTGACCATTTTCACTTCGTACTTTGAACTATTGTAAATATTAGACAAAAATTCAGAATAATTAACAATAGAAAATTCTATTTCTATCTTAATCTTCATTTTTTTATTAACTGAACCCTTTTAAAAGAAATAAAATTGGCGAATAAGAAACAAAACTCATTAAGAATTAAGAAGAATTTTTTTTTTTTTTTTTGTATGGAACATACACATCAATATTCATGGATTATACCTTTCATTCCACTTCCAGTTCCTATGTTAATAGGAGTGGGACTTCTCCTTTTTCCCACGGCAACAAAAAATATTCGCCGTATGTGGGCTTTTCCTAGTGTTTTATTATTAAGTATAGTTATGATTTTTTCAGTGGATCTGTCTATTCATCAAATCAATAACAGTTCTATCTATCAATATGTATGGTCTTGGACTATAAATAATGATCTTTCTTTAGAGTTTGGCTACTTGATCGATTCACTTACCTCTATTATGTTAATATTAATCACTACTGTTGGAATTCTGGTTCTTATTTATAGTGACAATTATATGTCTCATGATGAAGGATATTTGAGATTTTTTGCTTATATGAGTTTTTTTAATACTTCAATGTTGGGATTGGTTACTAGTTCGAATTTGATACAAATTTATATTTTTTGGGAATTGGTTGGAATGTGTTCTTATCTATTAATAGGTTTTTGGTTCACACGCCCTATTGCGGCAAATGCTTGTCAAAAAGCGTTTGTAACTAATCGGGTAGGGGATTTTTGTTTATTATTGGGAATTTTAGGTCTTTATTGGATAACGGGTAGTTTGGAATTTCGGGATTTGTTTGAAATATTCAATAACTTGATTTATAATAATGAGGTTAATCTTTTATTAGTTACTTTGTGTGCCTTCCTCTTATTTGGCGGTTCAGTTGCTAAATCTGCCCAATTCCCCCTTCATGTATGGTTACCGGATGCTATGGAAGGGCCTACCCCTATTTCCGCTCTTATCCATGCTGCTACTATGGTAGCGGCGGGAATTTTTCTTGTAGCCCGGCTTCTTCCTCTTTTTATAGTTATACCTTCCATAATGAATGGAATAGCTTTCATAGGGATAATAACGGTAGTATTAGGAGCTACTTTAGCTCTTGCTCAAAAGGATATTAAGAGAAGTTTGGCCTATTCTACAATGTCTCAATTGGGTTATATGATGTTAGCTCTAGGTATGGGCTCTTATCGAGCCGCTTTATTTCATTTGATTACTCATGCTTATTCAAAAGCATTGTTGTTTTTAGGATCCGGATCCATTATTCATTCAATGGAAGCTATTGTTGGATATTCTCCAGATAAAAGTCAAAATATGGTTCTTATGGGCGGTTTAACAAAACATGTGCCAATTACAAAAACTGCTTTTTTAGTGGGTACACTTTCTCTTTGTGGTATTCCACCCTTTGCCTGTTTTTGGTCCAAAGATGAAATTCTTAATGATAGTTGGTTGTATTCACCAATTTTCGCAATAATAGCTTGTTCTACAGCAGGATTAACCGCATTTTATATGTTTCGGATCTATTTACTTGTTTTTGAAGGATATTTAAACGTTAATTTTAAAAATTACAATGGAAAAAAAAATAGCTCATTCCATTCAATATCTTTATGGGGTAAAGAAAAAGAAGCGAAAAAAAAAATACATTTATTATCTTTATTAACAATGAATAATAATGGAAGGGCTTCCTTTTTTCGGAAGAAGACACATTCACATCGAATTGATAGAAATCTAAAAAACATAAGATGGCCTTTTATTGATATTACCTATTTTGAAACTAACAACACTACTTATCCCCACGAATCAGAAAATACTATGTTATTTTCTATGCTTGTATTAATACTATTTACTTTGTTCATTGGGGTCATAGGAATTTCTTTCAATAAAAAAGGACTAGATTTGGATATATTATCCAAATTGTTAATTCCGTCTATAGACCTTTTACATCCAAATTCAAATAATTCTGGGAATTGGTATGAATTTGTCACAAATGCAACTTTTTCGGTCAGTATAGCTTTTTTCGGAATATTTGTAGCGTCTTTTTTCTATAAGCCTGTTTATTCATCTTTACAAAATTTCAACTTACTTAATTTATTTTCAAAAAATGTTTCTAAAAAAATTGTTGCAGATAAAATAAGAAATGTCATATATGATTGGTCATATAATCGTGGTTACATAGATGTTTTTTATAGAATATCTTTAATTAATAATGTAAAAAGATTAGCTAAACTAAATTATTTTTTTGATAGACGAGTAATTGATGGAATTCCAAATGGAGTGGGTATTACAAGTTTTTTTCTGGGAGAGGTTATAAAATATGTAGGGGGTGGTCGAATTTCTTCGTATATTTTA